AATTCTTTGAAATGAAAAAATCAAATAATTCTCTGTGGTGGAACAAAATATCTCTCATTTCTCCCTCGAAATTTTTTTTTTTCAAAGTAATCTTGTTATGTTGCCTTGGCCTTGAACGGTGCATTAATCTTTTTAATCCGGTACCAACGGGTATCGTCCCTCCTAAAACAACGTTCTCTTTCAGACCTTTCAACCAATCGATACGACCCCGGAGAGCGGCCTTTGCTAAAACTCGAGCAGTTTCTTGAAAACTCGCTTCGGATATAAAACTTTGAGTATTCAGAGATGTTTTCGTTATTCCCAATAATAGGGCTCGGTAAAAGATCGCTTCTTCCAAAGCACGTCCCGTTCGTTCAGCTCGCAACAATCCAATTAGTTCACCGGGTGAAAAAACATTAGACATTCCATCTTCTGAAACCAATACTTTTGATGTTATTTGACGCACAATAATTTCTATATGTCTATTATGGATCCGCACCCCCTGGGATCGATAAACCTTTTGGATCTTATTAACCAAAGAAATACGACTTTGCGCAATAATTAGCTCAGCACCAATCAAGAATCCCCAGGGAATGCCAAGAATTCTTGTTATATGCTCGTTCCAACCCTCAACTCTCTTTTCTAGATTCATCGATATTGAATCAATCGAACGCACCTCTAATACCTCTTCCACTTTTGGAAGACCCTGTGTTATATCACCAGATCTCGATTTTTCATATATAAATGTAAGTAATATATCTCCTTCATAAAGCATTTCTCCATAATGGCCATGAACAGTTGCCCCTGGAGTCGCCAAATAAGGGTTAGCCGGTCTTATTACTACAGAATCCATTTGAACAATTAGAACTTGACCCGATTTTAGGTGTGGTTCGTTTTTAGCTATACACACATTTTCACAAAGAAATTGCCCAAGGTTAATTATTGTACATCTTTTTTCACAAGAATTATGATGATAATTATGATAGAGAACATGCCAATTAAAATGGAATGGATTCAAAACGATGTTACTGCATAGATCAGGCTTATAAATTCTCCCGTTTTCGCCCATTAAATAATATTTAAATACTTGAAAAGTTTCCTTTAAATTGTCAAGTTGCAAATATTTAGTTATCGAGGTCTGATTATGAGTTATTAAACGGTAAAATGAATAAAACTTTGCAACTTGAAGGGCTATTCCTAAAGGGCCTAACGAATTCCTAATTGGAATTAGAGGATCTCTTTTAATTGATTCTTTTATCCCATTGTGATATTTTACATCGTTGAATGGGGCCATTTGAAAACAATGATCCGATGACAAAATTATTAAAGATCGGCATTCCTTATTTCTATTCAACAACATACGAATAGTTACGTGATTTTGGCTAAGTGGTTGTTGAATCTTTGCCTTGGAATAAATAGAATAAAATGGATTGATATTAGTGCGATCTGACTCATTATCAGCGATCAATCTTGAACCGGAGAGATCATTCCTTTTTCTGATATACGAAATATGGGATTTCACTAAGTCAATTCTTAGAAAATCTCGAATCAAACCATTTGTACTTACTTCAACAAAAGAAGCGCGGGTCTCTTCAATAGAAGAAATCTTTTTGTCTCGATCCCAATTCAAGACTAAACAAGTCCGAACTAATTGAATGCTTGTGTCAGAAATTCCCTGAATTGGTTTTCCATTTCCATAAAGAATATAATTGACAACTTTAAGTTCCAGATTATCCCTTTCCTGCAACAGATCCTGGGGGAAAAGTTTTACTAAATTTATACCATCCGCTATTTCATATATAATTACAGGTCGAACTAAAACAAAATACTTTTTCTTGGTAGGTGTGATCCATTGGACATAGATCCAATTTTTCAATTTTTTTGATTCCGTAGAATTCTTTTTTTTTACCGTTCCGAGTGGTATCAAGATGCCGCTGTGTCGGGATATCTTATCCATCTCTCCAGGAAAATAGATATCCCCAGAAAATATTTTTAATTCAATCTTTTTTTTTTTCTTCTCCACTCGAACCAATCCGCCTACTCGACTTCTTATATTGACAGTGATTGGTGTATCTACTCCAATGATACTATTGTTCCGTACCATTATGGAAGAAGATTCAGGTAAAATATGCACTTCCTCGGGAATGAAAAAAAATCGATCTACTTTCATTTGGTATTTTGGCTTCAATTTTTTGACTCCTCGATACTCAATTAAATCCTCTTTTTTGAAAATGGAATGAACTCCTATAGTCCTATATTTAGTAATTCCTGAACTCTTTTTTCTGTATTGAGGATCATCGAAATAAGCAAGAATACTATTTCTACAAAAAATGCCATTGAGAGGTATTTCAATCGAGATACCGGAAGGGGGCATTAGTAGTTCTTTGTCTCGTTCTTGAATCGATTGGAATGGAATGATTAATCTATTTCTTCGCCTCTTTGCCAATAAATCCGAATTCTCGTGGAGAATAGCAGGATATATGAAATTAAAATGACCCATACATAGGATTCGATTAAGCCC